AAAACAAAAGATGAATTCCAGGTTAAAGAGACACAATATAAAAATAGACCCGTTTATGAAACTTATTATCTGGATGTGGATCGGAATCAAGAAAATTCGAAGTTAGACATATTGAAAGAAAAAAAAGATCTCCTCTGTTTTAAATTTGAATTTGAAAAACCCCTTGTAACTATTCTTTTCGACTATAAACGCTGGAATCGTCCATTTCGATATATAAAAAACGATAGGTTTGAAAATGCTGTAAGAAATGAAATGTCACAATATTTTTTTCATACATGTCAAAGTGATGGAAAAGAAAGAATATCTTTTATGTATCCACCCAGTTTGTCAACTTTTTTAGAAATGATACAAAGAAAGATGTCTCTGTTCACAAGAAAGAAACTCTCCTCCAATGAATTATATAATCGTTGGGGTTATAATAATGAAGAAAAAAGAAAAAACCTAAACAATAAATTTATAAATAGAGTCAAATCTTTAGACAAAACTTTAATAAATAGTAAATCCCTTATTCTGAATGTACTTGAAAAAAAAACTAGATTGTATAATGATAATACCAAAAAAAAATACTTGCCTAAAATATATGATCCATTCCTGAATGGAGCCTACCGGGGACGAATTAAAAAATTATTTTCACTTTCAATCCAAAATGAAATTTCTATACAAAATTACATAGAAAGAGATTGGATAAATAAAATTCATGGTCTCCTTTTTATTATTAATTATTTAGAATTTGAACCTAAAAAAAATCATTTATTTACTGAATATAAAGAAGGGAAAATTAATTCAGAAGGGCGAAAAAAACAAATCAAATTTATATTTGATCGAATTCTAAATTATCCTAACAATAATCGAAAAGAATCTATTGGACTAAAAGAAATCAGAAAAAAAGTTCCTCGCTGGTCATACAAATTAATCAACAATTTGGAATACGAGGAAGGAGAAATCGAAGAAATGTTGGGAAGGGATCCTGAGATTCGTTCAAGAAAAAGCAAACGTGTATTGATTTTTAATCATGACCTAGAAAATCCCAATCTTTCTAGTAATAATAATCCCCAAGATACTAATAATGATGAAACAAACGACATTACCTTGATACGTTATTCACAACAATCAGATTTTCGTCGAGATATAATCACAGGCTCGATGCGAGCCCAAAGGCGTAAAATGATTATTTGGAAAGCCTTTCAAGCAAATGTACATTCCCCCCTTTTTTTGGACAGAATAGGCAAAGACATTTTTTTTTCTTTTAATATCTCCGAATCAGTGAAAAAAAAAATTCAAAATTTGTTTTGGTTATGGAAAAAGAAAGAATTTAAGATTTCAGATTATAGAGAGAAAAAGGAAAAAGAAAGGACTAAAAAAAACGAAGAAAAAAAAAAAGAAGAAGTACGTATAAAAATAGCAGAAGCTTGGGATAGCATTGGAATTGCTCAAATAATAAGAGGTCTTGCGTTAGTAACACAATCAATTCTGAGAAAATATATTATATTACCGTCATTGATAATAGTTAAAAATCTTAGCCGTATACTATTGTTTCAATTTCCCGAATGGTACGAAGATTTAAAGGATTGGAAGAGAGAAAGGCATGTTAAATGCACTTATAATGGCATTCAATTATCAGAAAAAGAATTTCCAAAAAACTGGTTAATAGATGGTATTCAGATAAAGATTCTATTTCCTTTTCGTCTGAAACCTTGGCACAAAGCTAAGCTTAAGCTACGAAAAACTTATAAAGATACAATGAAAAAGAAAGAACAAAAAAATGATTTTTGTTTTTTAACGGTTTTGGGAATGGAAACTGAACTTCCTTTTGGTTCTCCCCGAAAACAAATTTCTTTTTTTGAACCTATTTTTAAAGAACTCAAAAAAAAACTTATCAAATTGAAAAAAAAATCTTTGAGAGTTCTAATAGTTGTAAAAGAAAGAACAAAATTCTTTCTAACTGTCTCAAATGTCTCAAAAGAAACAAAAAAATGGGTTATTAAACATATTCTATTTTTAAAAAAAAAAATAAAAGAACTCTCAAAAATGAACCCGATTTTATTATTTGAAGTGAAAAAAATTGAAATATATGAATTGGGTGAAACCAAAAAAGAAAAAAATTTGATAATTAATAATGAGATAATGGATGAATCGTCCATTAACATTCAATCTACAAATAGGACAACTTTTTCATTGACAAAAAAAAAAATACAAGATCTAACTGATAAAACAAACACAATCATAAATAAAATACAAAAAATTCCAAAAGACAACAAAAAAGGATTTATAAGCCCACATAGAAATATTAATTCTAACAAAATAAGTTATGGTGATGAAAGGTTGGAATTGCAAAAAAAGATTTTACAAATATTAAAAAGAAGAAAGGCTCGACTAATTCGTAAATACCATTTGTTTTTTAAATTTTTCATTGAAAGGGTATCTATAAATATCTTTTTATTTATCAGTAATATTCATAGAATAAATGTACAAGTTTTTTTTTATTTTTTTGAATCAACAAAAAAAAAATTTAATAAATACAGTTCCTATAAAAACTATATTTCCACTAATAAAACAAATCAAAATATAACTCAGTTTATTTCGACTATAAAAAAATCAATTTCTAATATTAGTAGTAATAAGTCATGGACTTTTTATGACTTATCCTATTTGTCACAAGCATATGTCTTTTACAAATTATCACAAACCCCAGTCTTTAACTTGTTTAATTTATATAAGTCAAAATTAAGATCTGTCTTTCAATATCAAAATAAAGGAACATCTCTTTTTCTTAAAAATGAAATAAAAGATTATTTTGTTGGAATCCAAGAAATTATTAATTCCGAATTAATAAGGCACAAGAACCCCTGCAATTCTGGAATAAATCAATGGAAAAAGTGGTTAAAAGGTTATTATCAATATGATTTATCTCAGTCTAGATTAATACCACAAAAAGCACGAAATATAGTAAATCAAGACTCTATAGTTCAAAATAAACATTTCAAGAAAGGGGATTCAGATGAAAAAAACCGATTAATTAACTCCGAAAAACAAAAAAAAATGGAAACAAACTCGTTGCTGAATCAAAAAAAAAATGTTAAAAAACAATATCGATATGATCTTTTATCATATAATTTTATTAATTATGAAGATAAGAAGAACTCATCTATTTATATTTATGTATTTCCATTACAAGTAAATCATAACCAAGAGATATTTTATAATTACAAAAAAGATAAAAAAAAATTCTTTAATATGTTGATAGATATCCCTATCAACAATTATTTAGTCGAAGAGAATATTATAGATATAAAGACAAATCCTGATAGAAAATTTTTTGATTGGATAATTCTCAATTTTTCTCTTAGAAATCAAATCGATATTGGGGCTTGGATCAACACCGATACTGACACCAAGAGTAATAGTTATAAATATACTAAGACTCAGGTTGATAATTATCAACTAATTGATAAAATCAACAAGAAAGGTCGTGTTTATCCCACGATTCATCAAAATCAAGAAATCAACCCATACAATAAAAAAAAACTCTTTGATTGGATGAGAATAAATGAAGAAATAATAAGTTGTCCCATATCAAATTTAGAACTTTGGTTTTTCCCAGAATTTTTGATACTTTATAATTCGTATAAGATTAAACCATGCGAAATACCAATTAAATTGCTCCTTTTAACTTTTAATGTAAATGAAAATGTTAGTAAAAATAAAAGCACGACTGGAAATGGAAAGAAAAAAATAGATATCTTTATATCCATATTTTCTAATGAAAAAAAATATCTTGAATTAGAAAACCAAAATCAAGGAGAAAAAGACTTCGCAGTCCAAGAAAATTTTGAATCAACTCTGTCAAACCAAGTAAAAGATATTGAAGAAAATTATATGGTATCAAAGATAAAAAAAGAGAAAAATAAAAAACAATACAAGAACAAGATGGAAGTGGGGTTTGATTTCATACTAAAAAGGTATTTGCTTTTTCAATTGAGATGGGATGATTCTTTAAATACAAAAATGATCAATAACATCAAAGTATATTGTCTACTACTTAGATTGATAAACCCAAGAGAAATTACTATAGCCTCTATTCAAAGGGGAGAAATGAGTCTGGATATTCTAATGATTCAGAAAAATTTAAATCTTACAGAATTAATTAAAAAGGGAATATTACTTATCGAACCAGTTCGTCTGTCTATATCAAATGAAGGACAGTTTTTTGTGTATCAAACCATAGGTATTTCGTTGCTTCATAAGAGTACGTCCGTAATTAATCAAATTAATCAAAGGTACCGAGAAAAAGGCCGTGTTGATAAGAAAAATTCTGATGAATTCATTCCAAAACATCAAAAGATGACTGAAAATGGAGAAAAAAATCATTATGATTTGTTTGTTCCTGAAACGATTTTAGCCCCTAGACGTCGTATAGAATTGAGAATTCTAATTTGTTTCAATTCTAGGAATCGAAATGGTATGCTTAGAACTACAGCATTTTGCAATGAAAATAAGGTAAAGAGTCAAGCTTTGAATACAAGCAAAAGAGATAAAAATACATTAATTAAATTAAAGTTTTTTCTTTGGCCTAATTATCGATTAGAAGATTTCGCTTGTATAAATCGCTATTGGTTTGATACCAATAACGGCAGTCGTTTCAGTATGGTAAAGATACATATGTATCCGCAATTTAAAAATTAACTAAACCGTGTACTGAAAAAAAGTGAAATAAATTTTCAATTAAATTAAATAAAGTAAAATAAGGATTGACTTTATTTTCCGTGCTGTAGGCATATATGAAGACAAAGAAATGCACCCATACATTGTTGGCCATTCGATTCTCCTGCATGATACTAATTTAAATTTAACGATATTTCAAATTAAACTTATAAAATATTATTTTATAAGTTTAATTTGAAATTTTAGATATAATTTTTTTATCTTTTTTTTTTTGTGAATGTGGAAAACCATCTTTTTGTATACTTATTCGAATCCAGTTTAAAAAAGGATATGATATAATTTTTAACAAAATTAAGATTATTGTATTGTGTATGACAAATAAAAAAAAAATGAATATTATATTATTATTATTGATCAATAAAAATATCTAGCAATAAAAATGGGACTGGTGTAGAGAGAAGAGGAGAAGATTTCATTTTATGGTAAAAAAGTCATTCATCTCGATTATTTCGCACGAAGAAAAAGAAGAAAACAAAGGATCTGTTGCATTTCAAATACTAAGCCTTACTAATAGGATACGAAAACTTACTTCACATTTGGAATTGCATAGAAAAGACTATTTATCTCAGAGAGGTCTCCGTAAAATTTTAGGAAAACGCCAAAGGATGATGTCTTATTTGTCAAAGAAAAATAAAATACGTTATAAAGAATTAATTAATCAGTTAGATATTCGGGAATCAAAAACGCGTTAATTTGAAAAGGCATTTTGAATTATTTAATTATTAGATCTTGAATTTGAATGAACTTATTTTGACTTTCAGTAATTCATGAAAGAATGATTCAGGAAAAACCTATGAATATACCAGCTACAAGAAAAGACCTCATGATAGTAAATATGGGCCCCCACCACCCATCAATGCATGGCGTTCTTCGACTCATCGTTACTCTCGACGGTGAAGATGTTATTGACTGTGAACCAATATTAGGCTATTTACACCGAGGAATGGAAAAAATTGCGGAAAACAGAACAATTATACAATATCTCCCTTATGTAACGCGTTGGGATTATTTAGCTACTATGTTTACCGAAGCAATAACTGTAAATGGACCAGAGTTGTTGGGAAATATCCAAGTACCTAAAAGAGCCAGCTATATCAGAGCAATTATGTTGGAATTGAGTCGTATAGCTTCTCATCTGTTATGGCTCGGTCCTTTTATGGCAGATATTGGGGCGCAGACTCCTTTTTTCTATATTTTCAGAGAAAGAGAATTAGTATATGATCTATTTGAAGCTGCCACCGGTATGAGAATGATGCATAATTATTTTCGTATAGGAGGAGTAGCGGCTGATTTACCTCATGGCTGGATAGATAAATGTTTAGATTTTTGCGATTATTTTTTAACAAGAGTTACTGAATATCAAAAACTTATTACACGAAATCCTATTTTTTTAGAACGGGTTGAAGGAGTAGGCATTCTTGAGAGAGGGGAAGTAATAAATTGGGGTTTATCAGGACCAATGCTCCGAGCTTCTGGAATACAATGGGATCTTCGTAAAGTTGATCATTATGAGTGTTACGACGAATTTGATTGGGAAATACAGTGGCAAAAAGACGGAGATTCATTGGCTCGGTATCTAGTCCGAATTGGTGAAATGACAGAATCCATAAAAATTATTCAACAGGCTCTAGAAGGAATTCCGGGGGGGCCATATGAGAATTTAGAAATCCGAGACTTTGATAGAGAAAGGAATCCAGAATGGAATGATTTTGACTATCGATTTATTAGTAAAAAACCTTCTCCTACATTTGAATTGCCGAAACAAGAACTCTATGTGAGAGTTGAAGCCCCAAAGGGAGAATTGGGAATTTTTCTGATAGGGGATCAGAGTGGTTTTCCTTGGAGATGGAAAATTCGCCCGCCGGGTTTTATCAATTTGCAAATTCTTCCTCAGTTAGTTAAAAGAATGAAATTGGCCGATATTATGACAATACTAGGTAGCATAGATATCATTATGGGAGAAGTTGATCGTTGAAATGATAATTGATACAACAGAAGTACAAGATATCAATTCTTTTTCTAGATTTGAATTTTTAAAAGAGGCCTCGGGAATTCTATGGATCCTTATTCCTATTTTTACTCCTGTATTGGGAATCACAATAGGTGTACTAGTAATTGTATGGTTAGAAAGAGAAATATCGGCAGGGATACAACAACGTATTGGACCTGAATATGCCGGACCTTGGGGGGTTCTTCAAGCTTTAGCAGATGGGACAAAACTACTTTTCAAAGAAAACCTCTTTCCATCTAGAGGAGACACTCGTTTATTCAGTATCGGACCATCCATAGCAGTCATATCCATTTTATTAAGCTATTCAGTAGTTCCTTTTGGATCTCACCTTGTTTTAGCGGATCTGAATATCGGTGTTTTTTTATGGATTGCGATTTCAAGTATTGCTCCCATAGGCCTTCTTATGTCAGGATACGGGTCAAATAATAAATATTCTTTTTTAGGTGGTCTACGAGCTGCTGCTCAATCGATTAGTTATGAAATACCATTAACTTTATGTGTGTTATCAATATCTCTACGTGCGATTCGTTAAGACATAAATTGTTCTATATTTCTTCCTCTTTATTTCTTCCTTTCTATTTCTAGGAAAAGGGTGGACTAAATGGAGTAAATATCTTCATTTTTTTATTCATTATTCGAATAGATGAACTAAATCAGATAGTTATATTGAGTGAAAGAAAACTGCTTATATATAAATATATATAAATTCGCAGTAAAAAATTGAGTCTCATTTTCTATGTATAAGTGTTAGAAAGTTCAGCGGAAATAAACAGAAGCAGAAGAAAGCGTTTACCCCAAGCTTAGGCGATTAGTTATCCTAACTTGAAGCGGGCTCAAAAGATCAAACATATTATGTTTTCACTATCGTTTGTATGTATTATCATACATGTATTACCTTAACAAATGATTGAACAAAAACGAATGGATAATTAGAAACACCAAGATACACAAAGGATTAGTAATGGAGATTATGTAAAAGAATATTTCTGCATAATATACAAAGAATATTAATTGGGGCTTTAAGTTGGTAGAAATGATCAAGCAATACTCCCCGCGATTCCGATCCAGAGTATGTTCCTATCCGTCGATTAAATAGATGACTGTTGGAAACGAAATAATCCTTTATTTTGATTTTGTAAGTCCCCTTTTGATTTTCTCAGAAAAAGAAAGAAGAATAGAAACGAAAAAAAAAAAAAAGAGAAAGGAATACAATGACAGTAGAAAAAAAAAATCTTGTTTGTTTAGTCTTTCTTTATATATATTATCATATATTATTTAGTCTTTTATTCTTTCCTTTCTATATCCATATTCATCTAGATAGAATTCGTATCATAATTTATGAATTAATGTATAATTCTTTTTCGTAAGTGAAAAGTGCGGGTTATTGATATTGTTACAAAGAGTATTTGATTTAAGAATTAATTTATTACTCACCAAAAACAAATCTAAATTTTTGTTGAAATTTTTCAAGAAAGGATGAGATCAATTCAGAAGTATTTTATTTTATTTATATTTATTTTAATAATTTTCAAAAATAAATAAAATATAAATAAAGTGAATTATTAAAGTAAAACAGACAGAATTCAATTGGTCTAATTTTGGATCGTACGATAAATTTTAACCTTATCCATCTTATAAATATATCAAGATAAAATAATACTCTAAAATAATACGAATCCGGTCCTTAGATTTATTTATGGTCCTCAAGGAGCCGTATGAGGTGAAAATCTCATGTACGGTTCTGGAATAGCGATGGGAACAGTGATGATATCATCGACTATGATTATCTAATAGTTCAAGTACAGTTGATATAGTTGAGGCGCAATCAAAATATGGTTTTTGGGGATGGAATTTGTGGCGTCAACCTATAGGGTTTATCATTTTTTTAATTTCTTCGTTAGCAGAATGTGAAAGATTACCTTTTGATTTACCAGAAGCAGAAGAAGAATTAGTAGCAGGTTATCAAACCGAATACTCGGGGATCAAATTTGGTTTATTTTACGTTGCTTCCTATCTAAACTTATTAGTTTCTTCATTATTTGTAACAGTTCTTTACTTGGGCGGTTGGAATATCTCTATTTCGTACATATTTGTTTCTGAGTTTTTTGAAATAAATAAAACATATGGTGTTTTTGAACCAACAATTGGTATCTTTATTACATTAGCTAAAACCTATTTGTTCTTGTTCATTCCTATCACAACAAGATGGACTTTACCTAGGCTAAGAATGGACCAACTATTGAATCTTGGATGGAAATTTCTTTTACCTATTTCTCTCGGTAATCTATTATTAACAACTTCTTCCCAACTCTTTTCATTGTAAAAGAATATGATATCCTATATTCTCAACTTTGATCAAACAAGAGAAATAAACAAACATAAAATTATTCATATATATTCACGATATGTTCCCTATGGTAACCGGGTTCATGAATTATGGTCAACAAACAGTACGAGCTGCAAGGTACATTGGTCAAAGTTTCATGATTACCTTATCCCACGTAAATCGTTTACCTATAACTATTCAATATCCTTATGAAAAGGCAATCACCGTGGAACGTTTCCGCGGTCGAATCCATTTTGAATTTGATAAATGTATTGCTTGTGAAGTCTGTGTTCGCGTATGTCCTATAGATCTACCCGTCGTTGATTGGAAATTTGAAACCGATATTCGTAAGAAACGATTACTTAATTACAGTATTGATTTCGGAATCTGTATATTTTGTGGTAACTGTGTTGAGTATTGTCCAACAAATTGTTTATCAATGACTGAAGAATATGAACTTTCTACTTATGATCGTCACGAATTGAATTATAATCAAATTGCCCTGGGTCGTTTACCAATATCAGTACTTGATGATTATACAATTCAAACAATTTTGAATTCGTCTCAAATAAAAAATAAGTGTAAATCCTCTGATTAACGAAAAATTTAGAAGTTCTAAGGTTCAGTTTTGATTTAAAGAAATGGGTTTTTTCGTTTTGTTTGGTCTCAATATAACTACAAATCTCAACTAGAAATTGGTTGGGAAGAATTACGTTTTAATTTGGATTAATTAATATATCTGACATTATTTCGAAATGTATAGTTTTGTATTCGAACTACTCTCTTCAGATAAAACATGAAATTAGTCCAATAACTGTACCCGCATTAATTCACATCGTTTAGGATTTAAAGGATTTAAATCAATTAGAAATTTTTTATGAATTATCAACAATTTTTTTCTGGTCTGGTCTCAATAAGGTCATGAAAAATATTTCGATTTATTTATCTCTTATTTTACATAGAATGGATTTGCCTGGACCAATACATGATTTTCTTTTAGTCTTTCTGGGTTTAGGTCTTATCTTAGGAGGTGTAGGAGTAGTATTACTTACGAACCCAATTTATTCTGCCTTTTCGTTGGGATTGGTTCTTGTTTGTATATCATTATTCTATATCCTATTAAATTCGTATTTTGTAGCTGCTGCACAACTCCTTATTTACGTGGGAGCTATAAATGTTTTAATCATATTTGCTGTGATGTTCATGAATGGGTCAGAATATTACAAAGATTTTCATCTTTGGACCCTTGGAGATGGGGTTACTTTGCTGGTTTGTACAAGTATTTTTGGTTTACTAATGACTACTATTATGGATACGTCGTGGTACGGGATTATTTGGACTACAAGATCAAACCAGATTATAGAGCACGATTTGATAAGTAATAGTCAACAAATTGGAATTCATTTATCAACAGATTTTTTTCTTCCATTTGAATTCATTTCGATAATTCTTTTAGCTGCTTTGATAGGTGCAATTGCCGTGGCGCGACAGTAATAAATCTCTAAAATTAGCAACAATAATCAAAATAAAACTTCATTCTGTGTTATCACATTTATTTGTTATCACGTTTATTTCCCTTCAATTAGAATTTAAAAATTGTTTATGTCTAAAATAGAAATTCTTTTATTCGATCTATTACCAATAGATTCCTTTGTTCCGTACTTGTTATATTCTAGTCAATTGAATCCCTTGCATTATTGTTCATATTATATTGAAATGAATCGAAATGGATAAGGAGTTGGTCAATGATGCTCGAACATGTACTTGTTTTGAGTGCCTACTTATTTTCTATCGGTATCTATGGATTGATCACCAGCCGAAATATGGTTAGAGCTCTTATGTGTCTTGAACTTATACTGAATGCAGTTAATATGAATTTTGTAACATTTTCTGATTTTTTTGATAGTCGCCAATTAAAAGGAAATATTTTCTCCATTTTTGTTATAGCCATTGCAGCCGCTGAAGCAGCTATTGGACCTGCTATTGTTTCGTCAATTTATCGTAACAGAAAATCAACTCGTATCAACCAATCGAATTTGTTGAATAAATAGTATCAATGATACGTAGTATTAACCTAACTATAGAAATTAGAATATTCTTAAATTCGAATTAGCGTGTATTATCCATAATGTATGATCATGTTTGCGAAAATATAAGAAATCGAAGTATCTTGGCTCTCTCACATGACTCGATCCGTAAGTAGATTGATTAGAACTATTCTGGTAAATATAAATCATTGATTCATCTGGTATCTAAATATATGATTCATTATATATGATTGATTCATTTAAAAATTTACTAGATCGAAAATTTCTGATTAAAAAAAAATTATAGATCCAATGTCACATTCAGTAAAGATTTATGATACGTGTATAGGGTGTACTCAATGTGTCCGAGCCTGCCCCACAGATGTATTAGAAATGATACCTTGGGACGGGTGTAAAGCTAAGCAAATTGCTTCTGCTCCAAGAACAGAGGACTGTGTGGGTTGTAAGAGATGTGAATCCGCCTGTCCAACGGATTTCTTGAGTGTTCGAGTTTATTTGTGGCATGAAACAACTCGAAGTATGGGTCTAGCTTATTAATACGTTCCAAAAAACCCTACTTGAATACAATAATACAATTACTTTTTTTTTTTACTTTTATCGACAAAAACCCGCGCTCAAAATAAAAATAATATAATAATATATTTTTTTTTTGAGAACGGGTTTTTCTAGTCCATTTTTCTGGTCTAAGTGTATCTTGTTTTTACCACGAATTATTTTCCTTGGTTAACGATAGTTGTAGTTTTTCCAATATTTGCGGGTTCCCTAATTTTCTTTCTTCCCCATAGAGGAAATAAGGTAATTAGGTGGTATACTCTTTGTATATGTATAATAGAACTCCTTCTAATAACCTATGCATTCGGTTATCATTTCCAATTGGACGATCCATTAATCCAACTGACAGAGGATTATAAATGGATCGATTTTTTTAATTTTTCCTGGAGATTGGGAATAGATGGAATTTCTATAGGACCCATTTTGTTGACGGGATTTATCACGACTTTAGCTACTTTAGCGGCTCGGCCGATTACTCGAGAGTGCCGATTATTCCATTTCCTGATGTTAGCAATGTATAGCGGTCAAATAGGACCTTTTTCTTCTCAAGATCTTTTACTTTTTTTCATCATGTGGGAATTAGAATTAATTCCAGTTTATCTACTTCTAGCTATGTGGGGCGGAAAGAAACGTTTGTATTCAGCTACAAAATTTATTTTGTATACTGCAGGAAGTTCCGCCTTTTTATTAATGGGAATTCTAGGTGTTTGTTTATCTGGTTCTAATGAACCAACATTAAATTTTGAAACATCAGCTAATCAATCGTATCCTGTAGCACTCGAAATGCTATTCTATATTGGATTTTTTATTGCTTTTGCTGTCAAATCGCCGATTATACCTTTACATACATGGTTACCAGACACTCATGGAGAGGCGCATTACAGTACTTGTATGCTTCTAGCTGGAATCTTATTAAAGATGGGGGCGTATGGGTTGGTTCGAATTAATATGGAATTATTACCTCATGCCCATTCTATATTTTCTCCTTGGTTAATCATAGTCGGCACAATGCAAATAATTTATGCAGCTTCAACATCTCCTGGGCAACGTAATTTAAAAAAAAGAATAGCTTATTCTTCTGTATCTCATATGGGTTTCATAATTATAGGACTTGGTTCTATAAGCGATACAGGACTCAACGGAGCCGTTTTACAAATAATATCTCATGGCTTTATTGGCGCCGCGCTTTTTTTCTTGGCAGGAACGAGTTATGATAGAATACGTCTTGTTTATCTCGATGAAATGGGCGGAATGGCTATCACAATTCCAAAAATATTTACAACTTTCAGTATCTTATCAATGGCTTCTCTTGCATTACCGGGCATGAGCGGTTTTGTTGCAGAATTGCTAGTATTTTTGGGAATACTTACTAGCCAAAAATTTCTTTTAATGACAAAAATACTAATTACTTTTGTAATGGCAATTGGAATCATATTAACTCCTATTTATTCATTGTCTATGCTACGACAGATGTTCTATGGATACAGGCTTTTTAATGCTCCACATTCTTATTTTGTTGATTCTGGGCCACGAGAATTATTTGTTTCGATCTGTATTTTTTTACCCATAATAGTTATTGGTATTTATCCGGATTTCGTTTTCTCACTATCAGTTGAGAAAGTCGAAGCTCTTTTATCTAATTATTTTTCTCCATAGTTTTTGTGAGTAAACCAAAAAATCAAACAGAAATCCGATGATTTTAAAAAGAGTTTGTTGGTGTTGTACAATGAAAAATAAGTTCTTTTTCTTCTCTTTCTTCTCTTAAGTTTGAGTAAAAGAAATTGGAATTCAATTATAACCGGGTATGTAATCCAGCGCGAACTCTTTGAATTACTTCATTTCCATTAAAGGGTTTGCGCTGGATTACACGAGGTTTTCTTATATACACTTATGCCATCCTATGTTTATTTTGTATTTGTCAAGTCCTTTCTTTAATTCAATTCAATTCGATGTTAATGGAAATGAACCATAACTATGTAACCCTATTCCTAATAAATTAACCCCAAAATAGCATACCCAAATTATAAGAAAGCCCATCGAAGCCACAATTGCGGAATTTACACTTTCCAAATTTTTATTTGTTCTAGTATGTAAATAAATTGCAAATATGGTCCAAGTAATAAATGCCCAAGTCTCTTTTGGGTCCCAATTCCAATATGACCCCCATGCTTCATTAGCCCATATTGCGCCTGAAAGAATACCTATGGTTAAAAAGATAAACCCTAGACTAATAATACGATAACTCCAAAGATCCAATTGTTGAACCAACTGAAACCTGTAATAATTCCTAGAAGAAAGAAAAAAAGTATTTGGTAAAATATTATTTTTTTCTCTTACGTATTGAATCTTGCCCCAAGAAAACGGCTTATTTAATAAATTATTACTTTGAGTAGGAATCCTTATGAATCTTCGAAATGTAATGACTAGAAGAGCTAATGATAATAATGATCCACATAAAAGAGCTGCATAGCTCACTACCATCATACTTACGTGCATCATTAACCAATGGGATTGAAGAGCGGGTACTAATATTTCGGATTGATGCATTTCAGTTAAAAGACCCGAAGTAGCAAAACCCTGGGTAAAAATAACACTTGGCGTGGTTATTACGTTTAAATTGAAATAGTTTTTATACTTTTTAAAATACGGAACCATATGAATAATGGAGAAACTCCATGAAAGAAAGATCAATGATTCATATAAATTACTTAATGGTAAATGTCCCCAAAAAATCCAACGAGTAACCAATAATCCTGTTATACAGAAAAAAGTCGCTATCATCCCTTTTTCAGACGAATCATATAGTCCTACGATTTCGTCGACTAAGAAGGTTATCAAATTAATTGTAATTACAGTTGAAACGACGGAAAAGGATATATGAATTAATATATGCTCTAAAGTTGAAAATATCATAAAAAATGTTAAATTAAAAAAAGGAGGTTCCTCAATTATAGGATAATAATTGAAATCGGGGCTTGAATTCAGTATAGGACTTACTCTTTTCGAAGATGCCATGCCGCCACTCGGACTCGAACCGAGATGCTCTAGCACTGCTTCCTAAGAGCAGCGTGTCTACCGATTTCACCATAGCGGCTTGTTCGAAATCATAATAACCTAATAACCTATTTTTATTCAATCGTCGACATTGAATTGAAGGAGTAAATTCAATGAAATATATATTTAGAAAAGATTCAAATGAAAATTGATGAATAAAAATTTGTTTAAAAATTAGTAATTTTAAGTAAGGTTTTTCAAAAAAATCTTTCATTTTTGGTAGATTTTTTATTAGATTAGAGTTAGAGTGTATGTTTTATTTAATTTAACAATAAATAATGGGTTTTAAAAAATTTATTATTTTATTTTATGCTTGAATAAAATCTAATTGTTCTCACTTGATAGTTAGGACTTCAATCTATGAATGGAAGCAAAAAGGTTCTTTCTCATTTTTTTTTTTTAATAGATTCATAAAAAAATCAGCTATTAGCTAAATAAATAAGAAATATAAACTAAATAAATAAGAAATATAAATAAGAATAAGAAATGAATCTATTAAAAAAAAAATGCATTTTGTTTAGATGACGAAAAAAAATATTATTCTTACGTATCACAAATTTTTGGTGATACGCTCAAGAGATTTATGTAACTATTTGCATAGCTTTGTATTAAAAGTGAGTGTTTTAATTGTTTTTTTAATTGAGTAGAGAATTTGTGTTAAAATTTAACAAACCAATTAAATATTGGTAGGTATTGGGCCGGGTTAGTTATATTATATTATGTAAAAAAAATTTCAATTTCTATGATAATTATATCATACGTAAAAAAAAAAAGATTTTTTTTATAAATCCATTTTATTTATTTTATTTTTATTTATTTTATAAAGTAATAAATATATATAACTATATATTTATATATTAATATATATCTCTTGATTCATCTACCAGTTGAATTATAGGATCCAAAAATTGGCGTATTCTTCGTATAATCACTTAAAACTAAGATAAAGGCTTTTATATTGGTTATTTAGGAGTATATATTTAGAAAGTTAAGTTATAAAACACATTTTAAACTTAATTAATGAGTTTCAATGACCTATTAGTTTTGACTACAAATTTTATATATGCTCTTCTCTACTTCTATGTTAATATAATAAATATGTTAGTATAAAAATATGCTAGTATAATAAATAGGATAAATATTTTATACTATACTAATTTATACTATACTAAATACTATAAATAGTATCGAATATATATTTAGTATAAAATAGATAAATAAAAGAGATACTTTTTTCTTATCGAATCGATGGGGATTCTTATTTTCCCATCCTAAAAAGATAAAAGATATTCAAAAGAGTAGACAAAAGAATTCTTTTTTAAAAGGGAAACGAATTTCATTTAATATTGCTATTGATCAGGTCAAAAAACATTAAAGAATATATAAATTTTTCCTTTTAAAAAGATTTTTATAAATATCTGGATATTTTTTAGTTAATATATTTTATGTTAATATATTTTATAAGGTAATAGAGTTTCTAATTTTTTTTTAACGTAATTAAATATATATATAATAAGTTATATATAAATTATTATATATAAATTTATATATAAATTTAAAGTAGAAAGTATTATTATTTACTCTAAAAGTATTAATATTTATTATAATATTAATATAATATAATAATTTTTTTATAAATTAAATTCGAAAAAATTTATAAAAAAATTATAACCAAATTAGACTGATTGTTTTTCGAATCAGAACAACAAAGATTATTTCAATCTTTGATTATTTATTTGGCGTATAAAAAAAACTTTTTGAACTTCTTGTAGAAAGAGATTTACCTAACGAAAAAGCTTTTAATGCCGCCCAACATCCTTTCTTTTTCCAAATATTTTTACGAATCCGTTTTTTTGATATAGAAGTACGTTTTTTTGGAACTGCCATTCAAAAATTATAATAAGTTTTTAATTGCTATAGTTGGATGTCAAAGACATCTATTGTTCAAAACCAATTGTTCCTTACTATTAATTATCTAGCTAGTTATTTATTTTATAGATTGAACTTTCTTCCTAAAAATAGGAAATAGAAATATAGACAAATCGCGTTAACATTAAATAGTACTAGAAAAAATATGTTATTATATTATGTTATTATAAAAAAATACAAAAAAACGATTGTTTCTATTCCATACAATAGCCAATAATTCATATTTTTTTTTTATTTTATTGGTGCTCTTCTTCATTGAACTTCATATCTATAAAATCCTTTATGTCATAGAAATCTAATTCAGTTAAAGTTAATAAAAAAAAAATACAAACAAAAAAAGACTGTAACCTTTTTTTCTATCTCTGTCTAGTTTATTTTTGTCGTCCTACATTGATTTATACAGGTAATAAAATAGCCTAAAAGACATAATAAAAAAGGTTTACTAACCACCTTATTCATTTTTAATATTTAATTAAAAAAATGGATATTTTTCTTTTTCTATAAATTATTAATTTAAAATTGAATTGGTCAGGTTCTCAAAATTAAAAAGAGTACATCTAATTTTCTTTTTAAAATGTATAAGAGACTAATACTTAATTTGTTAAAAGTGCCAAGATAAACGATTTTCTAAAAGGTATTTTAGTAATTCCTTTTTTTAATTTTATAGAAAGTCGAGTCTTGGATGGCATAGTTTGGAGATCATAGCGTTGCCTTAAATGTCTTTTTTTACAATAAAAGACAATAAATCATTTCAAAAATTATACCAAATCCATTGGTTAATGATTCTGAATAACTCAACTAAAATAAATAATTTTTCTGGGATAAGTTGTGGCTTTTTTTATGATTCATATCAAATAATGCTTCTTTTGATTTAATTTTTTCTCCTTGCTTTGCTCTATATATTCTATATATATCTATAGATATATCTAAATTATTGTAATACTAATAATAATATAATACGTAATAACAATGAAAATAGAAATTTTAACTTTTTGGGGATCTTCATCAAATTTTACTTAAATCTAAATAATAGAATTGAATTTTAATAAAAGTACTATTTTTTTTTTTTTTATTTTTCAATTTTCAATAGGAATTATATCTTTTGACCAATTTAACCTATTAGTTTTTCAATATTTCAAAGAGTTGAAAATGAAAAAAAAAAAAAAATACTCAGAATAATTAAGGCTAGAAAATTCTATATTTTGTATATTTTCATTTTTATTAACTGATCCCTTTCATTTCAAAAGAAATAAGAGCCGGTAAATCAGAAACAATTAATTAAGATAAAAATACAAATTTTTTTATGGAATATACATATCAATATTCGTGGATTATACCTTTTATTCCACTTCCCGTTCCTATATTAATAGGAGTAGGACTTCTACTTTTTCCAACAGCAACAAAAAATCTTCGACGTATGTGGGTTTTTCCTAGTGTTTTATTGTTAAGTATAGTTATGATTTTTTCAATTTATTTATCTATTCAACAAATAAATAACCCTTCTATTTATCTATCTATACGGTCTTGGACTATCAATAATGACTTTTCGTTAGAATTTGGATATTTGGTTGACCCACTTACTTCTATTATGTTAATATTAATCACTACTGTTGGAATTATGGTTCTTATTTATAGTGACAATTATATGTCTCATGATCAGGGATATTTGAGATTTTTTGCTTATATGAGTTTTTTCAATACTTCCATGGTGGGATTAGTTACTAGTTCTAATATGATACAAATTTATTTTTTTTGGGAATTGGTTGGGATGTGTTCGTATCTATTAATAGGTTTTTGGTTCACACGACCTACTGCAGCGAATGCTTGTCAAAAAGCGTTTGTAACTAATCGCGTCGGGGATTTTGGTTTATTATTAGGAATTTTAGGCTTTTATTGGATAACGGGAAGTTTAGAATTTCGGGATTTGTTTGAAATATTCAAAAACTTGGTTGATAATAATGAAGTTAATTTTTTATTTGTTACTTTGTGCGCTTTTCTATTATTTTCTGGTGCAATTGCTAAATCTGCCCAATTTCCCCTTCATGTATGGTTATCCGATGCTATGGAAGGGCCCACCCCTATCTCAGCTCTTATACATGCTGCTACTATGGTAGCAGCCGGAATTTTTCTTGTAGCTCGGCTACTTCCGCTTTTCATAGTTATACCTTACATAATGAAGCTAATAGCTTTGATAGGTATAATAACATTACTTTTAGGAGCTACTTTAGCTCTTGCTCAAAAAGATATTAAGAGAGGTTTAGCTTATTCTACAATGTCTCAATTGGGTTATATGATGTTGGCTATAGGCATGGGGTCTTATCGAACTGCTTTGTTTCATTTGATTACTCATGCTTATTCCAAAGCATTATTGTTTTTAGGATCTGGATCCATTATTCATTCAATGGAAACCATTGTTGGATATTCTCCAGATAAAAGCCAGAATCTGGTTCTTATGGGAGGTTTAAGAAAACATGTACCAATTACAAAAACATCTTTTTTATTAGGTACACTTTCTCTTTGTGGTATTCCACCTCTTGGCTGTTTTTGGTCCAAAGATGAAATTCTTAATGATAGTTGGTTGTATTCACCAATTTTTGCAATAATAGCTTGTTCCACAGCGGGATTAACTGCATTTTATATGTTTCGGATTTATTTACTTACTTTTGAAGGACATTTAAATGTTCATTTTCAAACTTATAGTGCCAAAAAAAATAGCTTGGTCTATTCAATATCTTTATGGGGTCAAGAAGGGCCAAAGAGGGTTAAAACAAATTTTCGATTATTACCTTTATTAACAATGAATAATAATGAAAGGACTTCTTTTTTTTGGAAAAAGAAATATTGCATTAATCGTAATGTAAGAAGTATGTTTGCGCCTTTTATTACTACTCCAAATCTAAATTTTGGTACTAAGAACACTTTTTCGTATCCTCATGAGTCGGACAATACTATGCTATTTCCTATGCTTATATTGGGTATATTTACTTTGTTCATTGGAATTATAGGAATTCCTTTCTTCACTCAATTCAATCAAGAAGGAATGCAGTTGGATATATTATCTAAATTGTTAACTCCGTCTATAAACCTTTTACGTCAAAATCAAAAAGATTGGGATTGGTATGAATTTATAACAAATGCAACTTTTTCAGTCAGTATAGCTTCGTTCGGAATCTTTCTAGCAGCTTTTTTCTATAAGCCTGTTTATTCATCTTTCCAAAATTTGAATTTCTTTAATTCATTTGGTAAAAGTATTCAAAAAAAAAATAAACCGGAAATTGTTGGAGATAAAATAATAAATGTGATATATGATTGGTCATATAATCGTGGTTATATCGACTTTGTTTATACAAGATTCTTA